CTTTTCTATTACAGCTTTATTCGGAACAGCACCTGCCAGGCTTTATCAAAATTTCTCGTTTATATATTCAATCGATTCCAGAAAAATTGTAAAAAAAAAATTGAAGCACGAGAATTTACTGAAAATTACCTATAGACTCATATACAGATAAGATACCTGATTCGATAATATATATCTGTGTAATAATTTATGTTATGGGGTTTACATATACCCATAATTGCTGTTATAATTCAAATTGAGAAATATTTTTTTATTGACAGAAAAAAATTAGTTATGTATCCATTTGAATTTTCTTATACCATTACCATTAGGGAAACACAATTTTAGATTCAAATTCAAGAATCGTTCATGAATTCACAATCAATAGTTAATAGTTAACGGTTCAAATTTGTCCTGAATTTTTGCTTTTATGACCGAAACCCAGATGTGATTTTTCAATATAAACTGAAAAGAAAGTTTTTAGATATTCGATATTTTAAGATACTATACAATCAATCGAAGGGGTTGATCCAATCCAAACAAAAAAGGAAGGATTTCTTTTAGGAAAGGGATTAAAGAAAACGAGATTCAAAATACAAGTACAAAAAAAAAAAGAAATTTTGTCATCTATTTTGTATCATTTTGGCGGCATGGCCGAGTGGTAAGGCGGGGGACTGCAAATCCTTTTTCCCCAGTTCAAATCCGGGTGTCGCCTGATCAACAAAAGAATCGAAATACCTTGTTCTGTTTTGCTGATATAACTTGTCAAATTTTTTCCAGCAGAAGCAAGCGCAGAAAAAGGACTCTTGAGACTTGCTTGATTCGAAGTATCTGGGGAGATTTTGTTCTCTAAAATGAAAATGCTGTAAATCCTTTCGCTAAGGTTTAAGGAAGGAAAGACTATAGTCGTGAAAAAAAAAACAGGTAAATTTGGATATGATAGCCCTTCCACTACTAATGGAGTGTCGACTGATTGGGTCTTGAATTAGATTGGATAGCCGGACGAGTAATCTAATTTAATTGCTAGTTGCGGAAAGAGCAGAAGATACTCTGTCTACATACTCATTCATCAAAGTCTCTGAGCACTCTGGCATTCATTCAATTTCATATAGTAATTTAATTTAATTAAATGAATAATTGGCTTTTACTTAATTTATTTATAAATTAAGTATAATTAAGTATTAAGTAAAAAAAGAAATTTTTACTTTTTGATAACCTCTAGTCAAGAACGTAATAGGGCGTCTTCCATTGTTTTATAGCGAAAATTGGCACTGGTAAGATTTAGATCAAATAAATGGGAAAAATGAAAAAGAAATAGGGGTATGCGGTAGATAATGATCTATCTTGAGTCTATATTTTTATACTTTATCTTAATGAAAAGAAGGGCGACAAAAAATGGGTCTTATTATTAACTTAACATTCCTTTGAGACTTCTGATACTTCCAAGGCAGTCTCTGCGTATTTTGCTTGTGCTTAATATTTTCCGATTATACTTGAAATCTTCTAATTATTAAGAACTTAATTGGATTTATTGTTTTATCAATGGTCTTGGATCAAAACAAAAACCCCTTTTGACTCTGCGCCGGTGATTCTACTATTATTAGTGAACAATAATTGAATAATTCCTTCATAGAAATCGAGGACATAATTCCCATGGATATAGTAAGTCTCGCTTGGGCTGCTTTAATGGTAGTCTTTACATTTTCCCTTTCACTCGTAGTATGGGGAAGAAGTGGACTCTAGAAGTACTACTAATTGAGTTTAGGAATAAAACTCTTTCAATTTTTTAATAGATCGTTTTGTTGGGCAAAGCCTTTATTTTTTTTTTATGTCACGATTTCCATTTAAAAATGGAATTTGAAAATATTTTCATTTCGAAATTCTATTGTATTGGATTCTAGTGGATTAATGTATTCTATAAATAATATAGGAACTCTTTCAATCAAACAAATATTGCAATTATTCCTATGTTCGTATTTCAGGAAGTAAAAGGACTACAAACGGTCAGAAAATTATTCTAATCGAATTATTCATAAATTTTATATATGGACAATAAGGAAGAACGAAACCCTTTTTACTTTTTTCTGGATCTTCCGTCAACTGCTCAATCAATTACTTCTTCGTGGAATAATAACAAGAAAATTACTTGATTTTCTTTTATTATATTATCCCCATACCCTTCTTTTTTCCTTCATTAATTTGATTCTTTCTTTCGATGGATATCGGAATTCCATATAATTCGAATTAAAAATGAAAAAGAAATCTAGGAATTAGAATCGTAGGAGTAAGAGCTGTCTTGCGATCATTTCAGATTGATTGGAATCAAGACAAATCAAATAGATGAAGCAAAGAAATAGAATTGAGACATACTACTATGTACATTATATATATATGGAATTGATATCTATTCTAGATATAGAAAGATAAGATAATAATGTCGATTGATATATATTAAATTAATATATATTAAATTAATCTCTATCTTCATAGAGCAAACTTTATAGAGTACAATAACAATACTAGTATAGTATGGTAGAAAAATATTTTTTTCTACCATACTAGATAGTATCTCATAGAATACTGCTAATTCTAGTTCGCTCATTTCATTTAAAACACGAAATTGGAATCCTTTTTATTGTATTTCTTCTCTTCAATCATTGATAAGAACTAAAAAGTCACAAGTTTAATTCAAATTAATCACTTTGACTTACTGTTTTTACGTATATTATAAGTAAAAAAGCAGTAGGAACTAGAATGAACAGTGCAGTAGCAATAAATGCGAGAATATTTACTTCCATAATTTCATCGTTTCATTTTTCTTTAATTCGAAATAACTCGGGATTTAATCCCATAGAGATAATAAATCTTTTGTGTGTAAATTCGACGGGATGAATTACATTTCGATGTAATCGAATCGGATCAATATCATGAATAACAATATCTGACAAATTGATTCATCGTCAAGAATTGAATAGTATAACATAGGAAGATCTTTTATCCATACCGAATTCAAAAGTAAATTCCTGATACAATTACAATCAAAAATGACTTTACTCTCTTGTTATTTCTATTTTTAATTCTTTTCCACCCGTTCCATTCTTTTCTATAACCTACCGCCCTCTTTGGACAATCATTTGATGAAGTATCATTTTACACTTACATTGGTTGTAAACAAACCCAAACAAACAATAGAATAAATTAAAAAAATAAAAAGAAAAGGGATTCCTGTTGGGAATTAAATTCTCCTGTTTGTACTCCCTTTCACAAAAAATGGAAGGGATGAATTGCTCTATTTTTTTATTGGATTTGGATCTATCGGGACTGACGGGGCTCGAACCCGCAGCTTCCGCCTTGACAGGGCGGTGCTCTGACCAATTGAACTACAATCCCAGGGAAATAACATAATAAAATGTACAGTCTACAATACATAGTTTTATGATTTCATTCTTTCAATGAAAATTTTTTTCTTTACCTTTTTTTTTTCCTTTTTCCTTAGACTTTACATTTCCAGATCTTGATAGGAATCTAGATCATTAGCAAGATAAGATCAAAACTTGTTGAAAAAAAGAAATAAAGAAATAGAGTAAATAAATAGCGATAACGGTAAGATATATCAATATCAGAATAGAAAAGTTTGACTTTTGATTTTTTCGATGGGTATCGAGCATTTCCGGAGAAGAACAAATGGTTTATCATTTCATGGCAGATCGGCGAATTTTTGGGCCGAGCTGGATTTGAACCAGCGTAGACATATTGCCAACGAATTTACAGTCCGTCCCCATTAACCGCTCGGGCATCGACCCGGGAAGAATCAATCCAGGCTTAGTGATAATCCATGATCAACTTCCTTTCGTAGTACCCTACCCCCAGGGGAAGTCGAATCCCCGCTGCCTCCTTGAAAGAGAGATGTCCTAAACCGCTAGACGATGGGGGCATACTTGCCCGACCGCCATGATACTATGATCATAGTATGAATAGTTTTTTGAAATTGTCAATATAATGGAAGCGTATGACTCAATTCAAAGGATCTTTCTATATTTCACGATTATATATAATTTTTTGATAATTTCTATTCATGACTCGTTCATTCTAATCGACATTCTATAATTCCATAACTAAATCTATTTTCTTTTTTTTTCTTAAAATTTGAATTTTTTTTTCTCTAATAATTAATAATTTTGTTTGGGGGACAGGCCAAATCGCTTTATTAATAATTCGAGGAACTATTTTTGATCTAGGTTGAAGTAGGTACAGGTATCAATCAAATGAATTTCGTTATGATGTCAATTAGGATCTGTCTTCAAACAATTCATTGCATTGATATTTATCAAATCCAATATCAATAAACTTTTTTTTACTTATATTTATACTTTTAAAGTACACCCTATACTGATTATGTAAATCAAATTTCTCATTCCTGAGTGAACCGCTATATTATATATTGAAAATATATTATAATGTATACGATGGATTTATATACATATAACATATAATATGTTTATACACTTAAACAAGGACATAGTGACTAGTGGCTTATTCAGGAATTGAATCAAACAGGCCCTTTTAACTCAGTGGTAGAGTAACGCCATGGTAAGGCGTAAGTCATCGGTTCAAATCCGATAAGGGGCTTTGGTTTTTTCATAAAACTCCCGTGGGAGTATTCATAGTTGAAGGAAGAATAGAGATATTGTTTATATTTGTAATAAAATAAATAAAGTAGCAAACAATATTTCTCTTTTATTAAAAAAATTAATAGAAATATAAAATTTTTATTGAATTCTACTATATCTAGTATACTAATTATATAGTAATTCTAGTTATAAGGTTGAACATTTGTTATTATGTTTATTATATTATAATGTATAATGAATAATATTCAGTTGATAAAAAAACAAGTTGTCTACTTGAATCTCCAAATATTCCTATTTTCTATTATTGCAATCAAATCAATTAGAAATCAAAAAAATAAAAAAGTAAGTGGACCTAACCCATTGAATCAGAAATATATCCACTATTCTGAT